AGGGCCTATCCGTGAGGGGTTTTGAAGATGTATTCGACCTTGCCCGAGTGGAAGGCGGCAACTTAATCGATCAAAATTTACAAAGAATTTCAAAAACTCCGATGGCTTGGCAAACAGCAAAAATTGCCGTTGACTGCCGATCGATCGAGGCCTTCCACCAAGAAAACACGGACGACTTAAGATATACTGCGGAGCTTGGATATTGGGCGGGTGCTCTCGAACGTTTACGACAACTCGAAAAAGAGGAAAATTCAGAGTCCGATTAAGAACACGGACTTGCAGAACTCTATTTATTATTTAATCGATATTTTAGTATAATAGAATATCGATTAAATAATAATAAGAGGTACAAATAGTAAATCGAGGTACACATTCTATGACAATTCTTAACTTTCCCTCTTTTTTGGTACCTTTAGTAGGCCTAGTATTTCCGGCAATCACAATGGCGTCTTTATTTCTTTATGTTCAAAAAAATAAGATTGTTTAGAACCGATGGGATAAAATCTCACTCGTTTGGTTTTAGACTTCTATAATAACGCCGGTATTAGTGAAAGATGGTATAAGCAGCTTCCGTCGAAAAACTCTTATATCTGCAGAACCACGATATATGGGTAAATGGAGTATGTGGATATCTTTCTTTAATGGGGTCGTACGAAGGATATGTTATTAGTTTAGATCTAATCAATTTAATGAATTATTCCTTAATGAATTACTCTTAAAAGTTCCTATCAAACTAGTGCTAGTTGATGAGAGTTACTTCGGAAACAGAAAGACTAAAGTCAAATTCATTTGGGATATTCTCTCAATTCCAAGAAACTGAAACCGGATCAAGTATGAGTTGTCGATCAGAACATATATGGATAGAACCTATAACGGGATCTCGAAAAACAAGTAATTTCTGCTGGACTGTTATCCTTTTTTTAGGTTCATTAGGATTCTTGTTGGTTGGAACTTCCAGTTATCTTGGTAGAACTTGGATATCTTTATTTCCGTTTCAGCAAATTGTTTTTTTTCCACAAGGGATTGTGATGTCTTTCTATGGGATTGCGGGTCTTTTTATTAGCTCCTATTTATGGTGCACAATTTCTTGGAATGTAGGTAGTGGTTATGATCGATTCGATCGAAAAGAAGGAATAGTGTCTATCTTTCGTTGGGGATTTCCCGGAAAAAATCGGCGTATCTTTCTCCGATTCCTTATAAAAGATATTCAGTCCGTCCGAATAGAAGTTAAAGAGGGTCTTTATGCTCGTCGTGTCCTTTATATGGATATCCGAGGACAGGGAGCCCTTCCATTGACTCGTACTGATGAGAATTTGACTGCGTGGGAAATTGAACAAAAAGCTGCGAAATTGGCCTATTTCTTGCGTGTACCCATTGAAGTCTTTTGAGAACTGTGAGAAAATTTCTCGGCAGGAGGGGAAAAACTCACGAATCCTCTGTTTCTATCACGAATTTCTATAACATAACGAAACTGAGGTTTATTCCGAACATGGATTCGAGCTAAAGTAGGCGTATAAGGGAGAAGTAGAAAACAAAACGCTTTTTGTTTTTGGGTCTTTTATAGGTATGTAAATCTACACAATTCAATAATAACAAGAAGTAACAAATTGAAATAATAGATTTCTCGCATACTCAACCATTTAGAAAAAAACTTTCCCAGTTTCTATTTTCTATTTTAAGTCCAATATCTATAAATCAAAATAGAAAAACCCAGACTTGGTGAAATTAAAACTTTAGATTCAGATAGATCGTATGTAAAATTTTTTTTTCAATCGACACGCCTTACTTTATCTGTTTTTGTGCTCCTTACTGTCCAAACAATTGGATCCCTTATAACGATAAAGGATGACTAGCCAATTCCTGCTTTGGTTTGCTGCTCGTTTTTGATCATCACAAGATTCTTCAGAAACTTCCCTGCATTATTCGCTCCCTGACTCCTAAGAGTCAGTGAAATTTTTCGAAATAGTAGAGGGCCTCGAGTCGACGACTGAGAGGGTTCATTAACAATTCATAGATGAAAAAATGGCAAAAAAGAAAGCATTCACTCCTCTTTTATATCTTGCATCTATAGTCTTTTTGCCCCGGTCTCTTTCTCTCTTATTTAATAAAAGTCTAGAATCTTGGGTTACTAATTGGTGGAATACTGCGCAATCCGAAACTTTTTTGAACGAGATTGAAGAAAAGAGTATTCTCGAAAAATTCATAGAATTAGACGAACTTCTCCTCTTGGACGAAATGATCAAGGAATACGCGGAAACACCTCTCCAAAACCTTCGTATAGGAATCCAGAACGAAACAATCCAATTAATCAAGCTGCACAACGAGGATCGTATTCATACGATTTTGTACTTATCGACAAATTGGATCTCTTTCCTTATTCTAAGTGGTTATTCTATTTTGGGTAATAAAGAACTTGGGATTCTTAACTCGTGGACTCAGGAATTCCTATATAACTTAAGTGACACAACAAAAGCGCTTTCTATTCTTTTATTAGCAGATTTATGTCTCGGATTTCATTCGACCCGTGGTTGGGAACTACTAATTAGCTCTGTCTACAAAGATTTTGGGTTTGTTCATAATGATCAAATTATATCTTGTCTTGTTTGTATTCTTCCAGTCATTCTCGATAGCATTTTTAAATATTGGGTTTTCTATTATTTAAATCGTCTATCTCCGTCACTTGTAGTGATTTATCATTCAATAAGTGAAAAATGATCTATGAATATGAAATTCATCGAATTCGAATTTGTAGTTGTACATAAGGAAAGCATTGCAAATCGTCCTTACTTTTTCCATTTCGATGAACCCGGGGGATTGATCCTATAGATTATTCCCATAACAATATTCCAGTCAATAGCAGAATCGTGGATAGGAAACTCGATTAGTAACCTACTCAATTTATTGTAGAAATTTTCCGTATCAATGATTGGACTATGCAAACTAGAAATACTTTTTCTTGGCTAAAGGAACGGATTACTCGATCCATTTCCGTATCGCTCATGCTATATATGCTAACTCGGACATCTATTTCAAGTGCCTATCCCATTTTTGCCCAGCAGGGTTATGAAAATCCGCGCGAAGCGACCGGGCGTATTGTATGCGCCAATTGTCATTTGGCTAATAAGCCTGTGGATATTGAGGTTCCACAAGCGGTACTTCCCGATACTGTATTTGAGGCAGTTGTTCGAATTCCTTATGATATGCAACTGAAACAAGTTCTTGCTAATGGTAAAAAGGGCACTTTGAATGTCGGGGCTGTTCTTATTTTACCGGAGGGGTTTGAATTAGCCCCTCCCAATCGTATTTCCCCCGAGATGAAAGAAAAGGTAGGCAATCTGTCTTTTCAGAGCTATCGCCCCAATAAAAAAAATATTCTTGTCATAGGTCCTGTTCCTGGTCAGAACTATAGTGAAATAACCTTTCCTATTCTTTCTCCAGACCCCGCTACTAAGAAAGATAGTCACTTCTTAAAATATCCTATATATGTCGGCGGAAACAGGGGAAGAGGTCAGATTTATCCCGACGGGAGCAAGAGTAACAATACAGTTTATAATGCTACAGCAGCCGGTATAGTAAGTAAAATCATACGAAAAGAAAAGGGGGGATACGAAGTAACCATAACGGATGCATCGGATGGACGTCTAGTGGTTGATATTATCCCCCCAGGGCCGGAACTTCTCGTTTCAGAAGGCGAATCTATCAAATTGGATCAACCGTTGACGAGTAACCCGAATGTGGGCGGATTTGGTCAAGGAGATGCAGAAATTGTACTTCAAGATCTATTCCGTGTCCGAGGTCTTTTGCTCTTCTTCGCCGCTGTTATTTTAGCACAAATCTTTTTGGTTCTTAAAAAGAAGCAGTTCGAGAAGGTTCAATTGTCCGAAATGAATTTCTAGACTCGCGAATTTTTCAACATCAAGTTCGTAAAAAGACTCAAACTCATTTTATCCCTTAGCGATGAAAAAAATGAAATGCTAAAAAGACCTTAGCTTGTTTATCCTTTTTCTATGAGATGACAGGAAGTCCTTCTACCGCATTCCTAATCCTAGTATGTAGATTGTGAAGAAGACTACCCCGCCTTTCTTGGTTTTTTTATCTAAATTAGGGCGGTGCGACTATCTTACTATTCGAAGATTTAAATGTCCGAAAATACATTAATATCAAGAGTTTTTGATTAATTCAATTCGGCTAGATACTAGACATAAGTAAGCGAGAAATTGCAGGGAAAATGAGGGGAACAAATAATTCTAGGAGAGGTTTCTAGTCTTCGACACAAGAAAAGGAAGTTTCTACACCCCTTTCTTGTGTCGAAATAAGACGGATTCGTGATTCGGTTCGCCAAATTTTTCTAGTCTTAGTTTCTATTTTTCGAGGTGTACCAAATTTTTTTTAGATTTCTATTTATTGCGTCTCTACTTATTCTATAATTTCTAATCGAATCAAGTGGTGGACCAAGAAAAAAGAGGGGTGAATTTTTTGAGTAAATAGAACTTCTTCGATGAACTTCTTCGATGAACTTCTTCGATGAACTTCGAATAAATGACTTAGGATGAGATACTTTAAACAATAGAATAAAGGTTGATTCGTATAGAAAGAATTTGATGAAATAGAATCGATCGAATCTATAGAAATATATAGATTATTTTTTCCATGGAATCGAGCGCTTCCGTCTTTCTTCTCACTTTATTGAAAAGTATTGATAGATACTATCGAGCAAGAGGTGTTCTAAATCAATCGCCGAAATTCCTTTTTCAAAAACATCGGCAAAAAAAATAGAATGGAGCCTTTTGAAACAGCAGAAAACTCTGTTATCCTTTAGACTTCGAACTCGTAAGAACTCAACGGGATTCCCTTCTTTCTTTGTCTCATTTGAGGCCCGTTGAGTTCTTACGCTTTCGTGTCGACACCTCAATTCATAGGATTATCACAGGGATGAACCCAATCCGGAATATGAACCATAAAAGAAAATACCTATTAAACCGATCACAAGAATACCAGTT